GGTTTGCACAACCAAAAAATTATTCAAAGGATCTACAAGAAGATCAAAAAATACGAGATTGTATCAAAAATTATGTGCAAAATAATATGAAAATATCCTCTAATGTAGAGGGAATTGCACGTATAGAGATTCAAAAAAGAATCGATTTGATTCAGGTCATAATCTATATGGGATTCCCCAAGTTATTAATAGAAGACAGGACTCGAAGAATCGAAGAATTACAGACGCATGTACAAAAAGAACTCAATTGTGTAAACCGAAAACTCAACATTGCTATTACAAGAATTGCAAATCCTTATGGGCACCCCAATATTCTTGCAGAATTTATAGCCGGACAATTAAAGAATAGAGTTTCATTTCGCAAAGCAATGAAAAAAGCTATTGAATTAACTGAACAGGCAGGTACAAAAGGGATTCAAGTACAAATTGCCGGGCGTATCGACGGAAAAGAAATTGCACGTGTTGAATGGATCCGAGAAGGTAGAGTTCCTCTACAAACCATTCGAGCTAAAATTGATTATTGTTCCTATGCAGTTCGAACTATCTATGGGGTATTAGGCATCAAAATTTGGATATTTGTAGACGAGGAATAATAAGAACTTACTTGACTTATATTTAGTTATATCTGGTGATAAAACAAAAAATGGCAAACTCTTTCATTCTTTTTCTGGTAAATAATAAAAAAAAAAGAACAATTCTATAAGGTTGAATAAAAATTCGATTAATCATTTGATATAATTGCTATGCTTAGTGTGTGACTCGTTGGTTTTTTTAGGGTTGGGATTCAAAAAAATGGACAGCCCATAGTACAAACTGATAACTATAGAACTAATAACCAACTCATCACTTCGTGTTATCTGGATAGAAAGAACCAGTCAAGATATGATATATAAGTCATATCATTGTAGCAACTGAAATCTTTTTTACATAAAAAAAAAAAAAAACAATCTGATTATGGGTTGTAAAGCAATATAAAGTATACAGATAAATGGAAGGGTGAGAGAAAGATAGAAAAAGAATATTAATGATATAGAATTCCAATATGTAAGGTCTATGAGTCATCTCATATAAAGGGAATGTAATAAAGCATCAATACTGATTGATCCATAATTAGACAAATCCGTGCATAGAACAAAAAATCAAGAGCCCCGAGCCAATAAAGACTGAGAAGGTTGACTCAAGAATAAATTTAATTGGAGGCTCCGTTGTAAAATTCAGACCTAATCATTAATCGAGAAGTGGTGGGAACGACAGAACCTGTGAATGCATAAGATTCTATTGAAAATGAATCCTAATGATTCATTGAGTAGGATGGCGGAACGAACCAGAAACCTATTCATTTATTCTGAGAGGTCATGTCATAGACTAATCTTACAACTGAATGTTGAAAGAGTAAATATTCGCCCGCGAATATTTTTTTTATTTCTAAATTTTAGTCGATTCGAAATAAAAGGAAAAACAAAATAAAGATTCATTATAGCGTTCTACCAAAACGACATTATCTATAAATAGAATACGTGTTAAATTCTATATTAAAACACAAAAAATTTCTAATTTATAATCGATTAGATCAAATTTCAAAGAATCCCACGATTCCATATATTATTAACCGTGTATTTTTTTTTGTTTAATTATTTTTAATTGTTTAATTCGCGAGGAGCTGGATGAGAAGAAACTCTCGTGTCCGGTTCTGTAGTAGAGATGGATGGAATTGCTAAACAACCATCAACTATAACCCCAAAAGAACCAGATTCCGTAAACAACACAGAGGAAGAATGAAAGGAATATCTTATCGAGGTAATCGTATTTGCTTCGGTAGATATGCTCTTCAAGCGCTTGAACCCGCTTGGATCACATCTAGACAAATAGAAGCAGGGCGGCGAGCAATGACACGAAATGCACGCCGCGGTGGAAAAATATGGGTACGCATATTTCCAGACAAACCTGTTACAGTAAGACCTACAGAAACACGTATGGGTTCGGGGAAAGGATCTCCCGAATATTGGGTAGCTGTCGTTAAACCCGGTAGAATACTTTATGAAATGAGCGGAGTAGCAGAAAATATAGCTAGAAGGGCTATTTCAATAGCGGCATCGAAAATGCCTATACGAACTCAATTCATTCTTTCTGGATAGGAATGTAGAAACAAACGAAAGGGGTTTTTGGGATGAAAAAAAACAATTGCAGGTTTCTTTTTTTGTTTTGAACAAATAATATTTCTTTTTTTTTTTTATTTATACCTTTGCATTGAAAAAGAAAAAACCGATAAAAAAAAAATGATATGATTCAACCTCAAACCCATTTGAATGTAGCGGATAACAGCGGGGCCCGAGAATTGATGTGTATTCGAATCATAGGAGCTAGTAATCGACGATATGCTCATATTGGTGACATTATTGTTGCTGTAATCAAGGAAGCAGTACCAAATACACCTCTAGAAAGATCAGAAGTGGTCCGAGCTGTCATTGTACGTACTTGTAAAGAACTCAAACGCGACAACGGTATGATAATACGATATGATGACAACGCTGCGGTTGTTATTGATCAAGAAGGAAATCCAAAAGGAACCCGAATTTTCGGCGCGATCGCCCGGGAATTAAGACAGTTAAATTTCACTAAAATAGTTTCATTAGCACCTGAAGTATTATAGGGGAAGACCTTAATAAAGTATTTGAATGAAATTGATTAAATTTATTTAATTAATTAGTAAATTGTTTATCTATCACGTATATATCTTTAATAATTCATAAATCTAAAAAAAAAATAATTCATAAATATTAAAAAATTCAGAAAAAAAGAAAAAGAGCATGTTGATTATATCAAAATTCGGGGGAAACAAAAATCTTAGTTTATCATGAGTAAAGACACTATTGCTGACATAATAACCTCTATACGAAATGCTGACATGAATAAAAAAAGAACAGTTCGAATACCATCTACTAACATCACTGAAAATATTGTTAAAATCCTTTTACAAGAGGGTTTTATTGAAAACGTGAGAAAACATCAAGAAAGCAAAAAATATTTTTTGGTTTTAACCCTACGACATAGAAGAAATAGGAAAGGACCATATAGAACTGTTTTAAATTTAAAACGGATCAGTCGACCCGGTCTACGAATATATTCTAACTATCAACGAATTCCTAGAATTTTAGGCGGAATGGGGGTTGTAATTCTTTCTACTTCTCGAGGTATAATGACAGACCGAAAGGCTCGACTAGAAGGAATCGGCGGAGAAGTTTTGTGTTATATATGGTAATCTTTCTAATAGCCGACACGGTCATATTTGTGAAAAAAGAGAAAGGACAAGTTTATAATATTATCCCTCTTACATTAGTTGATACTTCAAAGCGGTTTTACCTGGAATGAAACAACAAAAATGGATTCATGAGGGTTTAATTACTGAACAACTTACCGATGGTATGTATCTTCCGGATTCGTTTAGATAACAAAAAAATTATTCTGGTTTTTGTTTCGTAAAGGATTTCATGTAGTTTTATACGTATACTACCAGGAAATAGACTAAAAATTGAGGTAAGTCCTTATGATTCAACCAAAGGGCGTATAATTTAGAGACTCCAAAGCAAAGACTTGAATGATTAGGCGGTTTTTTCAATTTCAACATTCTTTCGTGAGGATACAATTCGAAATTAAAAATTTCAAGAAACTTATTTTCTTCCAATTAAGTAGATTCGGAATTAAAAAAAGGAATGACAAATATGAAAATAAGGGCCTCTGTTCGTAAAATTTGTGAAAAATGTCGATTGATCCGTAGGCGGGGACGAATTATAGTAATTTGTTCTAACCCGAGACATAAACAAAGACAAGGATAATCTTTCTAAAACAAAAAGACTCTCGAAATCTAAAGGACCCGATGTACATATGTACAAATAAATAAATAAAATCAAATAAATAAAATAAATAAGTAAAAAAAAAAAAAAAAACAAAGAATAAGGATCTGTTTTGACATGAAATGGATATATCCATATATCTCTGACTTATATTTATGAGATGATAAAATATGGCAAAACCTATACCAAAAATTGGTTCGCGTAGAAATAGACGTATTGGTTCACGTAAGAATACACGTAGAATCCCCAAGGGAGTTATTCATGTTCAAGCAAGTTTCAACAATACCATTGTGACTGTTACAGATGTACGGGGTCGAGTAATTTCTTGGTCCTCTGCCGGGGCTTGTGGATTCAAGGGTACAAGAAGGGGTACACCATTTGCCGCTCAAACCGCAGCAGGAAATGCTATTCGGACAGTAGTGGATCAAGGTATGCAACGAGCAGAAGTTATGATAAAAGGCCCGGGTCTCGGAAGAGATGCGGCATTAAGAGCTATTCGTAGAAGTGGTATACTATTAAGTTTCATACGGGATGTAACTCCTATGCCACATAATGGCTGTAGGCCTCCTAAAAAAAGACGTGTGTAAAAATAAACATTGAAGAGATTTCAAGAGAAATAAATAATTCAATGATTTGATCAAATAATATACTATGGTTCGAGAGAAAGTAACAGTATCTACTCGGACACTACAGTGGAAGTGTGTTGAATCAAGAGCAGACAGTAAGCGTCTTTATTATGGACGCTTTATTCTGGCCCCACTTATGAAAGGTCAAGCCGATACAATAGGCATTGCAATGCGAAGAGCTTTGCTCGGAGAAATAGAAGGTACATGTATCACACGCGCAAAATCTGAGAAAATACCACATGAATATTCTACCATAGTAGGTATTCAAGAATCCGTACATGAAATTTTAATGAATTTGAAAGAAATTGTCTTGAAAAGTAATCTGTATGGAACTCGTAACGCGTCTATTTGTGTCAAGGGTCCTGGATATGTAACTGCTCAAGACATTATCTTACCACCTTCTGTGGAAATTGTTGATAATACACAGTATATAGCTAACCTAACAGAACCAATGAATTTGTGTATTGAATTACAAATCGAGAGGAATCGCGGATATCGTATAAAAACGCCAAATAACTTTCAA